GGATACGTTGGATCCGCTTAAGTCATAATTCCCTTTTATTCTCTTAGTTGAATTGCAATTAAACTCGGCCCAATCTTTTACTAAAAGGATTGAGCCGAATACAAAGATACTATTCCATGTCTTTTAGAAAAATACAGACTTATTTAGATATAGAAGATTGGAAATAAAAAATCTAAGACTCCAATCTTTCTATTGGTGTCTTGGACCCACACTTAATCCGACGGATCTTTAGGATTGGTATATACTTTTATATCCTGCAATTTCACTGAATTAAAACCAGTATTATAACTCTTTCGACCCATCCTGTATATTGTCCTTTTCTTTACGTATTGATGGAATAGAACCGTCAATTATTCCTTATTATGAGTTAGTTCGTAGACGAGATTTTACGAAAAAGGAAATTTCTTTTGGATTTATAGGTTATAGTAGAAAGAAATATGTATATTTCTTTGGTTGGAGACACGACATAGGGAAAGGGGCTCTTTTTCATTCTATTTATAATGAAAAGGGGTTCGATCCTATTCATATATAGTTATAGTGAATTATAGTGAAGTATTACCAAAAATTTGCCTAAAACAAAAGAGAATTCTTTTTTTAATACTTACACTTCTTACCCTTTTCTTATTAGCTTTAGCTAATAAAGAATCCGAGTGATTGGATTTCTCTGTTTATTCTGATAGTAAATAATATATTCCAATCAAATAAATCGTTTTAAATCGAATGACTATTCATCTATTTTATTTTCGTGCAAATAAGGGGCAAGAAAACTTTATGGGAAGATGGTGGTTGAATTCGATATTGTGTAAGAAAGAGTTAGAACGCAGGTGTGGGCTAAATAAAGCAATGAACAATCTTGGTGCTAGTGAAAATACCAGTGAAGGTGAAGATTCGCCTAGAAAAGATACACCGAAAAATATTCAGAGTTGGGAGGGTCGTGATGATTCTCGTTACAGTAATGGTGATTTTTTATTGGACGAAAAAGATATTCGGAATTTCATCCCCGATGACAATTTTTTTGTTAAGGATAGTAGTGGAGACAGTTATTCCATATATTTTGATATTGAAAATCAAATTGTTGAGATTGACAACAATTATTCTTTTCTGAGTGAACTAGAAAGTTCTTTTTCTAGTTACCTGAATAATGGATTTACGAGCGAAGATACCTACTCTAATTGTTACATGTATGATACTCAATATAGTTGGAATAGTCATATTTTTAATTGCATTGACAGTTATCTTCACTCTCAAATCGGTATCCATACTTTGGTGGTAAGTGAGCGTGATAATGACAGTGATAGTTACGTTTATAGGGCCGTTTGTGGTGAAAGTCAAAATAATAGTGAAAGGGAGGGTTTGGGTATAGGAATCTTGGAGAAGGGTAGTGATTTAACTACAGGAGAAAGTTCTAATGATCTCGATGGAACTCAAAAATATAGGCATTTGTGGGTTCAATGCGAAAATTGTTATGGATTGAATTATAAGAAATTTTTGAAATCAAAAATGAATATTTGTGAACAATGTGGATATCATTTGAAAATGAGTAGTTCAGATAGAATCGAACTTTCGATCGATCCCGGTACTTGGGATCCTAGGGATGAAGACATGGTCTCTCTGGATCCCATTGAATTTCATTCGGAGGAGGAACCTTATAAGGATCGTATTGATTCTTATCAAAGAAAGACAGGATTAACTGAGGCTGTTCAAACAGGCATCGGCCACCTAAATGGCATTCCTGTAGCAGTCGGGGTTATGGATTTTCAGTTTATGGGGGGTAGTATGGGATCTGTAGTCGGGGAAAAAATCACCCGTTTGATTGAGTACGCTACCAATCAATTTCTACCTCTTATTATAGTGTGTGCTTCGGGGGGGGCTCGCATGCAAGAAGGAAGTTTGAGTTTGATGCAAATGGCTAAAATATCGTCTGCTTTATATGATTATCAATCACAGAAAAAGTTGCTTTATGTATCAATCCTTACATCTCCTACTACTGGTGGAGTGACAGCTAGTTTTGGTATGTTGGGTGATATCATCATTGCCGAACCCAACGCTTACATTGCCTTTGCGGGTAAAAGGGTAATTGAACAAACATTGAATAAAACAGTACCCGAAGGTTCGCAAGCGGCGGAATATTTATTCGAGAAGGGCTTATTTGACCTAATCGTACCACGTAATCTTTTAAAAAGCGTTTTGAGTGAGTTATTTAAGCTCCACGCTTTCTTTCCTTTGAATCAAACTTTGACTCAAAACGGACTAGAACAAAAATAAAATAGAGCACTAAGCTCGCTTATTTGTAGCAAACGGGTAGTTAGTTTGTCGGAATCCAATTATAATGGAATTGTCCTTCGTCACATAAGACCTAATTGGATAAAGAATCCAAAGTTGCGGATAACTCCCCCCTTATCTATATTTCTGATTAAAATCTCTATCAAAAAAAGATGGAATTCCAATTCCCCCTTTCATGAAATTAGGCAAACAAAACGAAATTCTTCTTCTCATCTTACATATATAATTAGAATTCGATTCTAAAAATAAAAAAAACAGAAAATTTGTTAGTTTTCTCTATTTACATTTCCTGCAAATCCCGTTTTAGATAAAGATAAGATACCTGTTGGTTCGGATTTTAACGAATCGTTCGATAATCTGTAAGAAACTCTTTCTTTACTAAAACTAAAATAGTTAGCTCTATATTCCGTGCACTTATTCTAGATACTCATTTAGACTCACTTAGTTATATAGATACTTCAATTTTTAGTAATAATTGAACATTGAATGAATTAGTACAGTCAAATAATGAACTTCAGTCGAATTAATTATTGTCATTCTTTTAGAATTTATAAATTATAATTAGTATAAGATATCTTTAATTTTTTATTAATTTATAAATAGTAATAACATAAAACATAACAGGTACAAACAATAAATTGAGGTACCCATTCTATGACAACTTTCAGCTTTCCCTCTATTTTTGTGCCCTTAGTAGGCTTAGTATTTCCGGCAATTGCAATGGCTTCTTTATTTCTTTATGTTCAAAAAAATAAAATTCTTTAGATCTGATAGGACCTATATCTTCATGTTCCAATTTTTTTTTTTCAAAACTTATACTTGTATTATAACACAGATATCCATTTAGTGAAATATGGTATACTATGAGATTTTCGCTGAATAAACAGAAAATAAAGGACGTGGCTCTTATGCCTGCAGAAACATGCTATATGGGTCAATGAATTCGATCCGTGATTAGGATCGCTGAATGTCTAAAGCTAAAATCGGAAATGGAAAGTTCTCGTATCGAGATGTATAGTGGGATCATATGAGGGGTATGCTAGTTTTTTAGATCGAACCAATTTGATGAATTATTCCTAAAGGTTCACATCAAACTAGTGCTAGTTGATGAGAGTTAGTTCGGAAACAAAAAAAGGAAAGTCAAATTAATTTGAGGTAGTCTCTCAATTCCAATAAAATACAATCGGATCTAGTATGAGTTGGCGATCAGAACATATATGGATAGAACTTATCGCGGGGTCGAGAAAAATAAGTAATTTCTGCTGGGCCTTTATCCTTTTTTTAGGTTCATTAGGATTCTTATTGGTTGGAACTTCCAGTTACCTTGGGAAAAATTTGATATCCTTTTTTCCTTCCCATCCAATCATTTATTTTTCGCAAGGGATCGTGATGTCTTTCTACGGACTCGCGGGTCTCTTTATTAGTTCCTATTTATGGTGCACAATTTTCTGGAATGTAGGCAGTGGTTATGATCGAGTCGATAGAAAGGAAGGCGTAATGTGTCTTTTTCGTTGGGGATTCCCTGGAAAAAATCGTCGCATATTTCGCCGATTCTTTATAAAAGATATTCAGTCCATTAGAATAGAGGTTAAAGAGAGTATTTATGTTCGTCGTGCTCTTTATATGGACATTCGAGGCCGGGGGGCGATTCCCTTAACTCGTACTGATGAGAATTTGACTCCAAGAGAAATTGAACAAAAAGCTACTGAATTGGCCTATTTTTTGCGTGTCCCAATTGAAGTATTTTGAGAAATGGTAGATCCTTTTTCAGCATGAGATAAAAACACAAGAATCCCTCCTTTTCTAGAACATACCTTAAAATGAAATTCTTTTTTTTTTTCAATTGACTTTTCTTTTTCTCTTACTTAATGACCAACAGCAAAATGACAACGGCTAATCGGTGAATTTTTTGTTTTTGGAAAGATTCGATATTTTTGATAGAAATAGAAAAAGGGGTCTTTCGTCTCAAACTCTTACTAATATTCATTCCTTAAGGTGGTTATTCATCGAAAGGAAAGAGTTGTTTCAAATTTGACCCAATTTAGATACTGTTTCCCAATAGTTTTTTGTCTTTCGTCATTTGAAGTGGATTCTTAGTCAATTTCTCTATTCTTTTTAGATTCAAAGACTAACCCCAAAATCACAAAACAAATAAAAGAGATTCATAGGCTCCATACCTTGTATAGAATATAGAACTCATACATGAAAGAAAGCAACATTTGATCACATAAAGTGGACGAATAAAGTGGGTTGATTAACAATTCACAGAGGAAAGATGGCACAAAAGAAAGTATTCCCCCCTCTGATATATCTTGGATCTATAGTATTTTTGCCCTGGTGGCTTTCTTTCTCATTTCAAAAAAGTCTGGAATATTTGGTTACTAATTGGTGGAATACCGGTCAATCCGAACTTTTTTTGAATGATATTCACGAAAAGAGTATTCTAGAAAAATTCATAGAATTGGAGGAACTGCTCATCTTCGACGAACTGATCGAAGAATACTCAGAGACACGTCTACACAAGTTTCGTATAGGAATCCAAAAAGAAACGGTCGAACTAATTCAGATACACAATCAGGATCGTATCCATACGATTTTGCACTTCTCTACAAATATAATATGTTTTGTTATTCTAAGCAGTTATTGTATTTTTGGTAATGAAGAACTTGTTATTCTTAACTCGTGGTTACAGAAATTCCTATATAACTTAAGCGATACAGTCAAAGCTTTTTCTATTCTATTATTAACTGATTTATGTATCGGATTCCACTCACCCCATGGGTGGGAATTAATGATTGGCTCTGTCTACAAAGATTTTGGATTTGTTCATAATCATCACGTTATATCTGGTCTTGTTTCCACCTTTCCGGTCATTCTTGATACAATTTTTAAATATTTGATTTTTCGTTATTTAAATCGAGTATCTCCGTCACTTGTAGTTATTTATCATTCAATGAATGACTGATAAAAGATCCACGGATATTAATCGAATACAATTAGATCCTTTGTAGTTGTACACAAACAAAGCATTGAAAATCGTACTTGCGTTTTCCATTTTCACCCACCTTCCGAATTCGTCCTATATTGCTATTATTCTCCAGGAAAATGTTATTCGAGTAAAATTATTCAAGTAACTAGCAGAATCGTGGATAGGGAACTAGACTAGCGACTTACCCCACTTATTGTTTATTGTAGAAATTTTTTGATCAACGACTGGACCATGGAAAATAGAAATACTTTTTCTTGGATAACGGAACAGATTACTCGCTCTATTTCCGTATCGCTTATGGTATATATTATAAGCCGGCCGGACATTTCAAATGCATATCCCGTTTTTGCACAGCAAGGGTATGAAAATCCACGAGAAGCGACTGGGCGTATTGTATGCGCCAATTGCCATTTAGCTAGTAAGCCCGTGGATATTGAGGTTCCACAGGCGGTACTTCCCGATACTGTATTTGAAGCAGTGGTTCGAATTCCTTATGATATACAACTGAAACAAGTTCTTGCTAATGGTAAAAAAGGGGGTTTGAATGTAGGAGCTGTTCTTATTTTACCGGAGGGTTTTGAATTAGCTCCCCCCGATCGTATTTCTCCTGAGATGAAAGAAAAGATAGGAAATTTGTCTTTTCAGAGCTATCGACCTAATAAAAAAAATATTCTTGTGATAGGCCCTGTCCCCGGCCAGAAATATACTGAAATCACCTTTCCTATCCTTTCCCCCGACCCCGCTAATAAGAAAGAAGTTCACTTCTTAAAATATCCTATCTATGTAGGTGGGAACAGGGGAAGGGGTCAGATTTATCCCGACGGTAGCAGGAGTAACAATACAGTTTATAATGCTACAGCAGCAGGCATAGTAAGCAAAATAATCCGAAAAGAAAAAGGGGGATATGAAATAAACCTAACAAATGCAGATGGACGACAAGTGGTTGATATTATCCCCCCAGGACCAGAACTTCTTGTTTCCGAGGGTGAATCCGTCAAATTGGATCAACCATTAACGAGTAATCCTAATGTAGGCGGATTTGGTCAGGGAGATGCAGAAATAGTCCTTCAAGATCCATTACGTGTCCAAGGCCTTTTGTTCTTCTTGGCATCTGTTATTTTGTCACAAATCTTTTTGGTTCTTAAAAAGAAACAATTCGAGAAGGTTCAATTGGCCGAAATGAATTTCTAGGTTTTCGGATTTATGGGCCTCAGGTTTGTAAAAAGAACCAAAATCTTGTTGGTAATTATGTATGATCAAAGCTAAAAAAAAAATGAAAATTATGAAAACCTCTTTGCTCGGTTAACCTCTTTTTCTACCTTTCTACGAGATGTTGGCAATTCTTTGTATCGCATTGCTAGTTATAGTATGTAGATTTTGAAGAAGACTATTTGCTTTCCCTCTCTTTCTTTGTTTTTTATTCCAATAAAAATTTGGGATGATATGGCTATGTTACTATTGCTAGATTTCGATGTTATAAAAAGTATCAATAGTTTTATAGTCGAATTATTTTTTGTAAAAAACAGATCCAATTGTATTAGATACTACACAGAAGTAATCGGATAATAGAACGTATCACTAGGGGAAAGAAAAAGGATTATTAATCTTGCTACTCTTCTCGGCACAAGAAATTGTATTTTCAACACCCTTTCCTTATGTCAAACGAGTAATGATTCTTTGAAGAACAGGATCAAGAACCCTTACTCTTGTTTTCTATTTTTCAGATGTTTTTTTCGATTTAAATTTTATAAGAGATATTAGAAGTAGTGTACAACTAAAAAAACAACGGGTTGCTTAATATTAATTAAGTAGAACTTATTGATTGAACTTACAAAAAAAATTTAATTTTGATGAGACTCTAAACTCAATAGAGTCAAAAGAGAATTTAGTTTATTGAAACGGGAGAAGAGGTAATCTTTTTTTTAGTTAGACCAAAAAATGGTATGATTCTTAAGAACTCAACGGGATTCCCCTCTTTGGTTGTCTGATTCGAGGGGAAAGTGCTCGTTGAGTTCTTAAGCTTTCATGTCTACGACTCAATTCATTCGAGTACTAGAGGGATGACCCCAATCCGGAATATGAACCATAAAAGAAAACACCTATTAAACCGATTACAAGAATACCAGTTACAGTACCTATTATCCAAAGAGGAATCCTTCCAGTAGTATCGGCCATTTATCCCACTTCCCTCCACATTTCATCAAGTGTTCGTGCTCGAGACAGAAACA